AAATTCCATGATCCCTTCCCGAACCAAACATGAATCTTTCAATTCATTTGGCTCTCACGCTCAATGTAAATTCCCATATCTTTATTGTTAATGTAATGAGCCTATCCTCTCTTGTCATATTCCAAAATGAAATCAAAATATCAAACGGAATCACTAATCCAAGACCAAAATATTCGGAGGACTCTTCTGACCAAACAAAACAAAAAATATGTAATTGTCAGCAAAGTTGTTTACTTTTTTTAATCCAAGAAGTTTTTTTACTTTATACACAATAGGTCATCGATTCAGCATTGGCTAAAAAAGGGGATAAAATCCCCAATAAGTAGTTCAAATCATTTTATCGATATGAGTGTTCTATATTGATAAAATATATATTTATTTTTTTGAAACCGTCTCTATATTAACATAGTGGTAGAAAGAGTACCATGCCGCGTCTGGACTTCAAACAGTTTAGCTTTAACCATGTTAATGGTCCCGCATTATTGGTTGATAGAGAATCAAAGTAGATTTTCCAATAAATTACGAAATGCTATAGTTCTTACATATGATTTCTGAATTTATTCAGAAGTAATTCGCGAGATCATGCACCCCTCTTTCTTAGGTATAACTTTCCTAGTTATAACAGAAAAAGTACATCTGGTTGGATCCAGCCTATTCTTGAAATAAACAACTCGCACACACTCCCTTTCCAAAAAAGATCAACACCCCAAGCACTACACTTAGATTTATTAGATTTGTTGCTAAAATATCGGTATTAAACCCGAAACTCCCGGCGGATGGCCAGTGGCCCAAAGAAACGAAAGAATCGGTTACATTTTTCATATGATATGATCTCCTCGTATAGATAGACTAAAAAATCGAACAGAGTTCTTTTTGTATTACTTTGCCCTCTTTATATATATATTTCTTTCTAGTTTCCTACTTTCTAAATCGAATTAAAAATCTATTTGATTTAGAAATCATGAATTACCCTCTTGCTTGCAACCTCTCTTAAAAACTAAAAGAGGTCTACCAACACGAACGGGAAGGATGAAAGCGAGTTCGTATGCTAATTCCTCATCCGCAAATCAGCCCTTCCCGTGGGTTATTTTCTCAACGAATAAGTAATTCTAGGAATGAAATCCTTATATAATTCGAAAAAGCAAAGCACAAATCCAAGGCAATATAATATGAAAAAATTTTTTCATATTTCTAATCTAAATATTAAACAAAAGGATTAGCAAATAAAAGTGCTAATGCTACAACCAGGCCATAAATTGTTAAAGCTTCCATAAAAGCTAGACTAAGCAATAAAGTACCTCGTATTTTTCCCTCCGCCTCAGGCTGTCTCGCAATACCTTCTACAGCTTGACCCGCAGCAGTACCTTGACCAACTCCAGGTCCAATAGAAGCAAGCCCTACAGCCAATCCAGCAGCAATAACGGAAGCGGCAGAAATCAGTGGATTCATGATAAGTTCCTCGTACCAAAAAAAAATGGTTAATGATACATTCAACCAATGAACTATGACTTAATTATTCCATGCTACGATTCGTCCAGTCGAAGTAACTACGAACTTCGAATTCAAGTAATAACATTCTTGAATAATCAAAACTACTTTGATATCTCTTTTTTAGTTTCTCTCGAGAAAGTCTTTATGAATCCATACAACTTTTGATTTTCTGTTTCTTTGTCCCGAACCGCTCTTTGAATTCTTCGATTTTTTTATTGACTTCATCCATTTATTAATTCAACTCACAGTCACAGATTAGACAGAAGGATTTCTATAGAATCCCCATCTACATTCACATTCGATTAGTAGGTCAAATTAGATATATCTTTAGCTCATATCTAACAAGTCAATATCTAATATCACATATACATGTCTTTCTTCCACAATGTAAACCAACTCTTTCTTCATCTTCAATTCAATCAGATTTGCTAAGGATGCGTCTAATGCTTGACAAGAGTTAACTTATAGTCATTCAATTCTATATACCTAGTTCGACCTCCCCTCTACAAACCTTTTATGAATCCCCTTTTTATAAATTAACCTTTCCCTTCCCCATTGTTTATCATTATCTTGCAACCTAAATGGATAAGATAATCAATGGATAAATTGATTGGGGCGAATCGTTGCATAGAAATTGATTTGATTGATCTAAGTTCATACAATTTATTATTTATTAATATTTTCGTTTGGTCAATCGTTGAATAAAATCAACTGAAAAAGGGAATCATTCTATAGAACATCCTTTTTTATTTAATAAGACGTCGTAATACCACAGTAATACCACAAGACTTCTTCGTCAAATTACGACTCCGAATAGTTAATAGTCGGATTCGATGACCAATCTAATTCATTGAAGGAAAGGTAGGATTATGATATAAATGGACAAAAGGTAATTTTAGGAAAAAGATCTTTGAGATCTCTTTCCTTTTTTCAATTCTCTACTCTAATATCAATATTGTATTGTAATCTTTATTGTAATCTTTTTTTCTATAACTGTAGATCATATAGT